CTTTTAGTTTATATATTTTTACTTAATTTATATATTCTATATTAAAGTTTTAATTTAACTAAAGTACAAAAATCAATTTTAAATTTTTGATAATCTTGAGTCAAGAACGTAATAGGACGTTTTCGATTGGTTCATAGTGACAATCGAAGATGGTAAGATTGAGATCAAATAAATGGGAAAAATCAAAAAGAAATAAAGAAATAAAAATAGGGGTATGCGATAGATAATGATCTATCTTGATTCTATATTTTTTTATACTTTTGACTTAAGACTTAAGGGCGACAAAAGAAAGAACGGGTCTTATTATTCTGACATATTATTAACATAACATTCCTTTGATACTTCTGAGACGTCAAAGGTTGTCTCTACGTATTTTGCTTGTACTTAATGTTTTCCGATTATACTAGAAATCTTCGAGTATAATCATTAGAACTTGGCCTAATTGGATTTATTGGATTGTTTCATCAATGGTGTTGGATCAGAACTCCCTTTTGACTCTTCGCTGGTAATTCTACTATTATTAGTGAACAATAATTGAATAATTCCTTCATAGAGATCGAGGACATAATTTACATGGATATAGTAAGTCTCGCTTGGGCTGCTTTAATGGTAGTCTTTACATTTTCCCTTTCACTCGTAGTATGGGGAAGAAGTGGACTCTAGAAGTACTACTAATTGAGTTTAGGAATCAAACTGTATCAATTTTTTTTATAGATCGTTCTGCAAAGACTATTTTTTAATTTACTATTTCAATTTCAAAATTGAATTTGAAAATATTTTCATTTCGAAGTTATATGTATTGGATTCTACTGGAGTAATGTATTCTATAAATAATATATGAACTCTTTCAAATAATATATGAACTCTTTCAATCAAACAAAGATTTCAATTATTCTTATGTTCCTATTTCGAAAGTAAAAATGCTCCAAATGGTATGAAATCTTTTTCAATCGAATTCTTCATAAATCTTCTTATAGTGACAATGAGTAAGAACGAAACCTTTTATTACTATATACTTTACTTTTTCTTTGTTATTTTTTTCCTTCTTTTTCTTTCCTCTTCAAAGAGAAAAGAAAATAGTTCTGTTATTACATTACGTCGATACACTTTTTTACGGAAAACAACATAGACTTTACGAAAAACAACATAGACGTAGCGGTTGTCCAAGGAGATACTACACATAAGAAAATATTGTCTTTAGGCAAGTCACATATTGCGCACTTACCATTTGTGTTTTATTATTTTAAAGATTTTATTTAAATAAAGATTTTATTTAAAATATTATTTATGCTGGTCTCTTTTTTGATTTCATATCATGGTTGAAAGGTTAAAATCGGTGAGGTTTATTAATCCTTTTCGAAATCCGAAGAAGTTCCCATGGAACCTCTGGATCCTTTGTCAACTGGTCAATTAATTACTTCTTTGTTGGAATGCTAACAAGAAGATTACTTGATTTCCTTTTATTATACCCATATCTACTTTTCTTTTATTGATTTGATTCTTTCTTTCTTTCAATGTATATCGAAATTCATATTAAATTAAAAAAGATAAGAAATCTAGGAATTAGAATCATAAGAGTAAGAGTGGTCTTTCGATTATTTCAAATTGATTGGAATCAACACAAATCAAATAGAAATGGATGAAGCAAAGAAATAGAATTGGGACATGGCACTATGTACATTATATATGGAATTGATATCTATATATGAAGATAATAATGTCATTGATATATATTATATTAAATTAACCTGTATCGTCATACAGCAAACTTTATAAAGTAAATAACAATACTAGTATTGTATGGTAGAAAAATATTTTTCTACCATACTATCTAGTATCTCATCGAATACTGCTCTCATAGAATACTGCTGATTCTAGTTCGATCATTTCATTTAAAACGTGAAATTTGAATCCTTTTATTTTATTTCTTCTCTTTAATCAGTGATAAGAACTAAAGAGTCACAAGTTTAATTCAAATTAATCACTTTGACTTACTGTTTTTACGTATATTATAAGTAAAAAAGCAGTAGGAATTAGAATGAACAGTGCAGTAGCAATAAATGCGAGAATATTTACTTCCATAATTTCATCCTTTCATTTTTCTTTAATTCGCAATAACTCGGGATTTAATCCCATAGAGATGATAAATCTTTTGTCTGTAAATTCAATGGGATGAATTACATCGAGATATAATCGAATCGGATCAATATCATGAATAACAATATCTGATAAATTGATTCATCGTCAAGAATTGAATAGTATAACATAGGAAGATCTTTTATCCATACCGAATTCCAAAGTCAATTTTGATACAATCAAAAATCCATTTACTTCTTTACTTTCTTTTTTATTTCTATTTTCTATTTTTCATTCTTTTATATTTTTATAATATAAAAATTAGCGCCCTCCTTGTACAATCATTTGATGAAGTATCATCTAACCACTTTTCCAATTACCATTGGTTCCAAACAATAGAAGAAATTCAAAAAAATAACAAAGAAAAGAGATTCCTGTTAGCAATGAAATTCTACTGTTTGTACTCCCTTTCACAGAACAGAAATATGGAAGGATGAATTGATGTATTTTTTTATTGGATATTGGATTTGGATCCATCGGGACTGACGGGGCTCGAACCCGCAGCTTCCGCCTTGACAGGGCGGTGCTCTGACCAATTGAACTACAATCCCAAGGAAATAACATAATAAAATTAAGGTGTACAGTATACATATTCTTATGATTTTATTCAAATACTTTCGATATGGATATGAACTTTAGCAAGAGAGGCAGTGATTACTAATAATCTTTTCGTTATTTCCAAATTAATTGGATAGTCAATCTTTCAATGAAACAAGGTCCTTTTTTCTTTACTCTTTTCTTTAGACTTTACACTTCCAGATCTTGATATGAATCTAGATCTTTAGCAAAGATCAAAACTTGTTGGAAAAAGAATAAATAAAAAATAAATAGAGTAAATAAATAGCGATAGGGGTAAAGATAAGAGATATCAATATCAGAAAATTTGATCAGAGATTTTTACTTTTTTCTATTGGGATCGATGATTTCTGGAACAACAAAGGCTTATATCATTTCATGGTGGATCGGCGAATTATTGGGCCGAGCTGGATTTGAACCAGCGTAGACATATTGCCAACGAATTTACAGTCCGTCCCCATTAACCGCTCGGGCATCGACCCGGAAAGAATCAATCCAGGCTTAGTGATAATCCACGATCAACTTCCTTTCGTAGTACCCTACCCCCAGGGGAAGTCGAATCCCCGCTGCCTCCTTGAAAGAGAGATGTCCTGAACCGCTAGACGATGGGGGCATACTTGCCCAACCGTCATCATACTATGATCATAGTATGAATAGTTTTTTGAAATTGTCAATATAATGGAATCATATGACTCAATGCGAAGGATCCTTCTGTCTTTCACGATTATATATATATAATCTTTTGATTATTTAGATTCCTGAATCGTTATCGTTCATTCTAATCGACATTTTCTAATTCGATAAATAAATCTATTTCATTTTTTTTTTTTTTCTTAAAATTTTTAATTTTAATAATATTATTAATAATTTCAATAATTATTAATAATATTAATATTTAGTAATATTATTTATTTTTAATAAATTTTATTTTAATTTGATTTAGTTTGGGAGACAAGCTGAATCGCTTTATTTTATTAATGATTCGATGAAATATTTGGGATCTAGGTTGAATTGGTAGGTACATGTATCAATGAAATGCCTTTCGTTATGATGGCAATTAGGATCTGTCTTGAAAGAATTCCTTGCATTGATTGATATTTATGAAATCAAATATCATTAAACCTCCTTTTTTTTTTACTTATACTTACAAGTATATCCTATACTCATTATGTAAATAAGATTTATCGTTCCTGAGTGAACCACTATAACGTTTAAGATATATTATAACGTATAAGATGTATTTATATACATATAACATATAATATGGATATACACTAAACACATAGTGACTAGTGGCTTATTCAGGAATTGAATCAAATATGCCCTTTTAACTCAGTGGTAGAGTAACGCCATGGTAAGGCGTAAGTCATCGGTTCAAATCCGATAAGGGGCTTTAGTTTTTTCATAAAACTCCCGCGGTAGTATTCATATTTGAAGGGAGAATAAAAATATTATTAATATTTTTATTACTTAATAAATAAGTAAGAAACCTTATTAATTTATATATATATTAATTAGAATTAATTATACTATACTAAATAGTATAGTAATTAGAGTTATAAGGTTGAACATTTCCTATTATGTTTATTATAATAATATTTAATATTATTAATGATATAATGACTAGTATTAAGTTTAGACTGAAAAATAATAAGTTGTCTACTTGAATCGACAAATATTTCTATTTTTTATTATTGCAATAAAATCAATTAGAAATCAACAAAAGAAAAAAGTAAGTGGACCTAACCCATTGAATCATAACTATATCCACTATTCTGATATTAAAATTAAAAATTGGAACAGTGGATCTTTTTTTTTTTTCATTTTCATATTTCTTTGGACTAGGCGGTAATCTGTCGATATTGCCGATTAAATCTTCTTGTTCCTAGATGTTCTGTTCTATAAAAGGAATAAATTGCTATTCCCTTCCTTTCCAGAAAAGGTTTTATTCCAAGTCACAACATAAGAGATGTTTTAACTATATTTTATTCTATGTTTTATTCCAGAACACAAGACAAGATCCATTTATATCGTATTATTTATATCTTAGAGACTTATATATATATATCATATCGTAGTCTCATGTATCAAATATTTACATCTAATCTATATGGATGGATACGATATTTTTGTTCTGACAATGTGATGAAAATGGGTGCGAGAAAGAGACTTTTATTTATAGTCTCCTTATTATATTTTAATTGAATATTGTATTGAATTTCCTAATAGGAATCTTTTGAAAAGAAAATAAAAGAATAAAAAAGTAATAAAGTAATCAAAGTATATGA